CTTTTTTGTATCGAACGAAAAGCGAGGACTTGAAGATTCTTCTCAGTCTAATTCACTGAAATTCCATCCAGTAGAACAGAAGAATTATAAATCTCCAAAATAATAGCTAGGAATACCGCAAATAGAGCCATTGCAATACCCATCAAAGGGGTTGTTCCCCATCCAGGAGCTACTTTACCATATTCGGAATTCAATGGTTTCAATAACTTCCCTACAGTAGTGCTTCTTGGACCAGATCTAGAACTATCCTCAACAGTTTGTGTAGCCATAAATCTTATTTTGTATTCATTACGATCTGTTGACTTTGTATACCATTCCATTGTAAATAAACGATCTTAGCATAGATCCGTTGTGGTCTTTCAATTCTATAATAATGGAAACAGCAACCCTAGTCGCCATCTTTCTATCTGGGTTACTTGTAAGTTTTACTGGGTATGCTCTATATACTGCCTTTGGGCAACCCTCTCAACAACTAAGAGATCCGTTCGAGGAACACGGGGACTAGTTGATGTAATCAGCCTCCAAATATTTGGAGGCTGATTACATCAATGAAGATAATGAAAAATTATTTCATTTTTTAGTTGAAATTTTAGGTGGTTCCCGAAAAAAAATAGCGAAAAAAATTATTCCTAAAGTCGATACTAAGAGAAATGTATAAACCAATGCTTCCATAAATTTGATCGTGGTTTACAATTATAGCTTTCATACCTGTTTTGTTTATGTTTACTTAGGCGCATCCCTCCGGATAAAGAAAGAAAAAGAGTCAAAGAAACGGCAGCGATTTAAATCAAGACTCCTACCTAAAGTACCCTACCTATTAAATTAAATAAAATCACAAACAGAAACTAGAAGAAAAAAAGCAAGGTTGTATCAGACTGCTTGTCTTTTTGTAGTTGGATCCCCAAGTTTTTGGAATGCCCCAAATTCTACTTGAGCATCTAAATCTGGATCAATACCAGCAAAAACATCTCTGAAGAGAGTTCTAGAACCATGCCAAATGTGTCCAAAGAAGAAAAGTAGAGCAAACGAAGCATGCCCAAAAGTAAACCAACCTCTTGGACTACTACGAAAAACACCGTCGGATTTCAAAGTAGCACGATCTAATTCAAAAATCTCACCCAATTGAGCCCGTCTAGCATATTTTTTCACAGTTGCGGGATCACTATAACTCACTCCATTAAGTTCACCACCATAAAACTCAACAGTTACACCTACTTGTTCAACACTATATTTAGATTCTGCCCTTCTAAATGGGACGTCGGCTCTAACAATTCCGTCTCCGTCTACCAAAACAACCGGAAATGTTTCAAAAAAAGTAGGCATACGGCGTACAAACAGTTCGCGCCCTTCTTTATTTCTAAAGACGGGGTGTCCTAACCATCCAACAGCTATTCCATCCCCATTGTCCATTGAACCCGCTCGGAATAACCCCCCTTTTGCTGGATTATTACCAATATAATCATAAAAAGCTAATTTTTCAGGAATTTTAGACCAAGCTTCTGATACACTTTGATTTTCAGCTAGTCCAGCACTAACTCTTCGATATATTTCTTGTTGAAAGTATCCCTGATCCCATTGATAACGAGTAGGACCAAATAATTCGATGGGAGTAGTTGCAGAACCATACCACATAGTTCCAGCAACAACAAAAGCTGCAAAAAAGACAGCAGCAATACTACTGGAAAGGACGGTTTCAATATTTCCCATACGCAATCCTTTGTATAGACGTTGAGGCGGACGAACACTAAGATGGAATAAACCCGCTAATATACCCAATGTCCCTGCTGCAATATGATGAGAAGCTATTCCTCCCGGAACAAAAGGGTCAAAACCCTCCACGCCCCACGCCGGATTTACGGGTTGGACCTTTCCAGTTAGTCCATAAGGGTCGGATACCCATATTCCAGGACCATATAATCCTGTTACATGAAATGCGCCAAAACCAAAGCAAGCTACCCCGGAAAGAAATAAATGAATTCCAAAAATCTTGGGCAAATCCAAAGACGGTTTGCCTGTACGTTCATCACAAAAAATTTCTAGATCCCAATATACCCAATGCCAAATAGCTGCCAAGAAGCACAAGCCAGAAAACACGATATGTGCTCCGGCTACCCCTTCGTAACTCCAAAGACCCGGATTCGTTATAGTCCCTCCTGTAATATTCCAACCGCCCCATGAATTGGTTATTCCTAAACGAGTCATGAAGGGTATAACGAACATACCTTGTCTCCACATTGGATCAAGAACAGGATCAGAGGGATCAAAAACTGCTAATTCATATAGAGCCATCGAACCGGCCCAACCAGCAACCAGAGCCGTATGCATTATATGAACAGAAAGCAAACGGCCGGGATCATTCAATACAACAGTATGAACACGATACCAAGGCAAACCCATGGAAATACCCCTTTATCAATGAAAAATAGACACTATGTAACTTTATTGCATTGGAAAAAACTATGTTACAGACCCCCCCTTTTTTTAGGTAATTTTTTTGGCGAAAGGATTAATATTTGTTCTATTCTGTTAGTAATAATGGAACAATTCGATTCATAGGAAAAAAGGGAAGCGGATCTATTCTATATCCGATAAGTACCAATACGCAATGGGGGTGAATCCTATTTTATATGAACCAAGATAGCTACTCTTGGTCATCATTCCAAAGTCTGCTCGTAAAAATTTTCCTTTATTTTGATTCATTATCTCTTACTTTACTTTGATTTTATATTTGATTTTAGTTTATTCAACTTATGTATTAAATATCATTAATAAAGTAGGAAAAAAAGATAATATTATTCAAAAATAAAAAAAGGATAATATTATTCAAAAATGAAACCCCAGTCTTACGTTTCCACATCAAAGTGAAATAGAGAACTTAATTCTCTTTTTTTTCATTTCATGCCTATTGGCGTTCCAAAAGTACCTTTTCGAAGTCCTGGAGAAGGAGATACATCTTGGGTTGACATATAGTGCGACTTGTCAGATATATTGGGCTATATGGGATTTCCCCATTTTCTCCCTCGATCGAGATATCCTCTGTTTCGCCCAAAAAGATTGATTGAATTATCAAAAATTTGTAACGCGAAGCGCAAAAAATAAAGTGGAATTGAATGCAGGGAGTATTTAGATTGATATTAGATTATCAAATTTTTTTTATGGTTTACGTCATCGGACTAAAAAAATGAAGTATCCAGGCTCCGTTTAGCAAAAACCCAATTGATAATTAATATATAATATTTTTATAATTACTACTTATATGATATGCAAATATGATATGCAAAATTATGATAACAAATTCTATAAAAAAATATAAAAAGTTGACACAGGGTGATCTAAAACTGTTGATAAAATCAAATAATAGAATTAAAAATTTGTTGACTATATTGACAGAAGACATGTGAAAGAAATGAATTGAAAAAAAAAAAAAAAGAGTAGTAAAAAAAAGACGCGGTATTTGGTTAATTTGTCCTATATGTGCAAATCAAAATCGGGCAAATTTTTCCTTTTACTCGGGGTAGAGCAGAAACCTAAAAAATTGAATAAAAAAAGGACGAAGCCCGTTCAGGAACAAGAAAAACCCATCGCTATTTCAACTGAATATCGATGAAAAAAAATATCAATGAATCAAGTTAGTCTGACAGGCCTAATAAATTGTTTTATTATAGGATATCTAATAAAAGGGGCCAAAACTTTTTTTTTCTTTTACTTTTAAAAAGGGAGCAAGCCCTTCTCTTACTCTTATAAGTCTTATAAGTTAGAAATAAAAGCCTTGTATCAAAAAAAAGGGGGGGGTCGACACATTGATTTTTTCACAATTTTTGTTGAACCGTATGCATCAAAAGGTGCTTGTACGGCTCCTAAGGAATAAAATTTTATCCTAATCAACCGACTTTATCGAGAAAGATTGTTTTTTTTAGGCCAAGAGGTTGATACCGAAATCTCGAATCAACTTATCAGTCTTATGATATATCTCAGTATAGAAAAGGATACGAAAGATCTTTATTTGTTTATAAACTCTCCTGGTGGATGGGTAATATCTGGAATGGCTATTTATGATACTATGCAATTTGTGCGACCCGATGTACAGACAATATGCATGGGATTGGCCGCTTCAATAGCATCTTTTATCCTAGTCGGAGGAGCAATTACCAAACGTATAGCATTCCCTCACGCTTGGCGCCAACGAGTTTTTTTATTTTCCAGAAAAAAATACTATGCCTTCGCCATTGGAAATATGAATTAGTTAAGTAATAATAGCATGGCACTTCGAATTCGATATGAAATTTTTTAAATTCAAAAAAAAAATTAGATTATATATTGAAAGAGTAGTATGAGATAAGGAAGGGGTATTTCAAATGATATCTTACCTATTCGGGCACATCTCAGCGTCACAAACTTTGTTTTCACACCGGAAGCGTATTAAAAAAAAAAAAAGAAACTTTGGGATTGCTGAATCATAGACGAATCAAAAAAATGATATATATAAAGCAACGGAACCATCATAGTATTTTTTTAACTCCTACAAAATACAAAAAAGAAGGATGGTAATTGGATCAGTTATGGATCTGGGTATAATACAACCTATATTTTTTTTCTTTCGCCGAAAGGAAAGGTAAAAAATAAAAATTCCATTATGGAGCCGTATGCAATGCACAAAAAAAGCCTGTACGGTTATTTCATTTTCTTGGTTCTCGCGCCTCATTCTGCGAAATCAAAGAACCTTTTCTATTATATTATCAGGGTAATGATCCATCAACCCGCTAGTTCGTTTTATGAGGCCCAAACGGGAGAATTTATCTTGGAAGCGGAAGAACTACTAAAAATTCGCGAAACCATCACAAGGGTTTATGTACAAAGAACGGGCAAACCTATATGGGTTGTATCTGAAGACATGGAAAGGGATGTTTTTATGTCAGCAACAGAAGCCCAAGCTCATGGAATTGTTGATCTTGTCGCGGTTCAATAAGAAATAGGATCAATTTCATGCAAATCAACAATTGCTAATTTTATATCTTTTTAGATTAAAGGTTTAGTTTCATATTCTTTTGAATATTAAAATATATATATATTGAAGAGAAGTAATTCAGAATTAGCCGGTTAGAACCAATCTAAACCAGCCCATTATTTCTATGATTCCGTATGCCAACCATTAAACAACTTATTAGAAATACAAGACAGCCAATCCGAAATGTCACGAAATCCCCAGCGCTTCGGGGGTGCCCTCAGCGACGAGGAACATGTACTCGGGTGTATGTGCGACTCGTTTAGATCATAGACTGAGACACAAAAAGTAAATTCTTTTTGAAATATCAAGGATCAGTACCTGTGAATAGAATGGAGGAACTCGATTCATTATTTAAAAAAGATAGATCGGTCATATCTTCTATTGTGTCTGAAACTTATGGTTTACATTGGTGCAAATCCAATCAACTCCATTTTTTAGAAAACCCCCAATGATAACAAATGGTTATCCATTAAGCGGGGGAAATTCCATTTTTTATTAAAAATATTCCACTCTTGAAAGAAAAGAACGGACTAACAGGGTAAATGACCAAATCAATTTTAAAAATGAAATACCGTTACTGTATAAAGTAGATCTCATTGTGAAAGACCTATTACTGGAATATTCATGGGGTAGAGCCAAAGAATGTGAATTGTACAAGTTACCCATAGTATTGATTAATTAAAAGAAGGAGCTCCGGTGTATAGAGAGGACCTCACCGTTTTAGAAGTAACCATAGAAACGATGGAACCCACTATTTATCCATTTCTATTTACTACTTTTTTTCGTAGTTATTCTATTTTTTATATCAAGTATCAAGGCAATTCATCCTTTCAAAGCAAAGGAAAATACCTAGCAAAAAATAGTGGTTGGGAAGGTTAGATTAGCAAAAGCCATTGGAATTTTTTTTTATACATTGGAATAATTCGTTTGGTTATTAATGACTAGTAAAGGGGAAAAGAATAACTAAAAAAGAATTAGTTATTCATCAAAGTTTGATTTATTCAATGACTAGAATTAAACGCGGGTATATAGCTCGGAGGCGTAGAACAAAACTTCGTTTATTTGCATCAAGCTTTCGAGGGGCTCATTCACGACTTACACGAACTATGACTCAACAGAGAATAAGAGCTTTAGTTTCGGCTCATCGGGATAGGGGTAAAAGAAAAAGAGATTTTCGTCGTTTATGGATCACTAGAATAAATGCCGTAATTCACGAAACGGGGGTATTCTATAGTTATAATAGATTCATACACAATCTGTACAAGAAGCAATTACTTCTTAATCGGAAAATACTTGCACAAATAGCTCTATTAAATAGGAGTTGTCTTTATACGATTTCGAATGAGATCAAAGAATAAGGTAATTGGAAGAAATCCACTAAAATATTTGAAATATAGTTCTAAGGAGAATGAGCTCGGGGAAGGTAGAGTAGAAATTAGTATTAGAAAATAAAAAAAAGTAATCAAAAGAAAAGGAGGGTATATAGTCGCTAAAAAAAGAGTTAGTATTTTTCTTTTTTACGATTCTTTTCTTTTTTTTTTTTTTTATGACAGACACAGACGTAACAATCAAAGTTTGATTCTTGATTCTTGATTGGAGTTGTCGAACAAAATATTAACCTCTTTTTTAATTCCTTAAGATTGGAATTGTTCTTCAATTGAATAACAAGTCTATTTTTTTCTGGTTCTAAGGCTAGTAGTTCTAGGGGTCGACTCACTTCTTTCAAATTGTTTCTGATTATTAAGAAACGGTAACAAAGATAAAATACGAGCTTGTTTTATAGCAATAGTAATTAATCGTTGTTGTTTTAAAGTCACTCTATTCACCCGTCTAGATAATATTTTTCCTTGTTCACTAATAAATCGACTAATTAAACTCATGTTTCTATAATCAATTCGATCCCCCGATTGGATCGGGGGCAAACGCCTACGAAAAGATCGCTTGGATTTAGTAAAAGGTCGCTTAGATTTATTCATAATTTTTTATTCCTTATCTCTAAAATTCTATTTTGATCGGATGAAAATAAAAAAGATTTCTATTTCTATATAGAATTAAGACTATTAGGATTAGATTTCTTTCTATTGATTTATTTGTTTATATTTATATATATGTAATAATATATAATATCGATACTATCATTATTCCTAAAAGTTGACATACAAGCACTTAATTTTATCTATTTCTTGATTTCCCCGTGAATTGTATGTTTATAACAATAGGGACAAAATTTTCTCAATTCCAACCGACTGGGGGTGTTATGGCGATTCTTTTGGGTAATATATCTGGAAATTCCCGCGGATTCTTTCTTAATATCATTTCGAACACAACTGGTACATTCCAAAATAATTGTTACTCGAACATCTTTACCCTTGGCCATGAAACCTCCTTTAGATTTATGATTCACCCCAATCTTCTATTTTCATTTTAGGATCCAGAAAGAACAAGAACCAAAAAAATAGAAGCTGTTAACTAAAAAAAATTTCTGAAATATTTCG